TTCCTCGGAACCCCCCGCCCACATCACCATTCAATATTTCTTGGCCTACTATTGGCCAAACCACCTGGGCACTGGGTCCAATGTGAGTAGGGTCATTTAGCCATGCTTCATAATTGGAAAAACGAGCACCGTGGAAATACATGCCACTCAGCCAAAGAAAGATAATAGAAAGTTGCCCAAAATGGGCACTAAATATTTTTCGAGAGATCTCCTCCAAATCATTGCTATGGCTATCGAAATCGTGAGCGTCGGCATGTAGGTTCCAGATCCAAGTGGTAGTCTCGGGGCCTTTAGCTATTGTCCTTGAGAAATGACCCGGTTTAGCCCATTCCTCGAAAGAAGTTTTTATGGGATCCCTATCTACCAAAATTTTTACTTCTGGTTCCGGCGAACGAATAATCATTGAGTCCTCCTCTTTCCCGACAACACATACAAAGAAACCCGCCAACAGTCAAGTAATTAATGAATCTATGAGAGCTCTTTCTAATTTTGTAATTCTCCTCAATCTCCCATCCTATTTTTTTTAGTTATTCACTAGAGCAATTATTATCTAGAAGTCGATTCGTGGCAAGTGTTCGGATCTATTATGACATAGCCATGAGGCGCACAACGGACCTTTTTAATCGTCTAAAACCCTTTCGGACCTTTGTAGTTGATCCAAAAACCATTTTTTTGTGCAACCTAGTGTATTTATTAACATCTCAATTAGATATTCTTAGATGTCCTTACTTTATGTCTTCCATTACACCCAACATAGATATATTTCTTATTATTCTATTCCAAATCCCATGAAAACAGGCATTGTTCATTGCTAATCAAATAAAGAAATATCTATTTTACTCTATATGCATATCGTTTATACTCACGAAATCCCATACGAAATAGAAAATGCTCTTTGAAAGGATATAATGAAATTCCTTGGTTGTTTTTGTCATAAAAACGATCCGTTTTATTTGACTAATGAGGCTAATAAAAAAGAGTGCTTTTATTCGAAACGCCTTGTGATCTTCAACCAATTCTGTGCTTCAATATAATTAGCGGGAGTAAGCGCTATGGCTTGTTTCCAATACTCAGCGGCTTGATCGAACCAAGCCTCCGCAATTTCAGAATCTCCCTGTCGAATGGCCTGTTCCCCCCGGTCAGAATAGGTGGTTCAATTCCTTCCTCGAGAACCGTACTTGAGAGTTTCCTAACTCATACGGCTCAACGCTCAATTCTTGTGGTATCCCGTTTTTTCAATCTACCCCATCGAATTGAATGAGATTTATCAGAGACCTCTCCCCCTTGTTTTTTTATCGGGTTAACAAAAAGAGAAAAATTGTATGAGTTTCAAACTTGAATTTGGGTTAATGTTAATATTAATAATTCATTTTTTTTTCGTTTTATCTTTTCTCCCGCCCTCAACCTCAACATAGGCATTTCAAATATTGCTAGAAGTTTCTCAAAGGTAACTATCTCGGTTTCATATATGAATTTATATAGAATCTTAGAAAAAGCCTTTTCTTCATATTTTTCTTCATATTCATATAGAAAATAATAAAGAAAAAAAGAATTACTATCCTTGGGATCTGATGCTACACCGCTGCTCAATACCTTAGGGGATCGACTTTATTACATAAGTAGATTCCTAACTTTTCTGTTGTATCATGACATAAATTAAGTAAGCAGTTCTTATTGTATCATCCAAAAACATCACTAATTGATCTTGACGGTGCTTTCTTTATCTTTATCAATTGGATCCTTTATCCATAGAATATAGAAGAAAGTATCTAGGCAAACCTATTTCTTCATATTTCGACTTCTATGAAGACTTCTATGAAGTTCCTTTCTTTGCTACAGCTGATAAAAATCGTTTTGTGGACGATGCTTATGTAGAAAACCCACTTTTTTATAGTATTTACTAGTGGATTCGCTCTTTTCTCTTTCCGTTTTTCTTTCTATAGTGGAGATAGCCGCACGTAATGACAGATCACAGCCATATTATTAAAAGCTTGTGGTAAGAAGGGGTTTCGTTCGAGTGCCCTAAAATAATATTCTAAAGCTTTCGTATGTTCTCCGTTACTTGTGTGGATAAGGCCTATGTTATAGAGTATATAGCTTCGATCATAAGGATCAATTTCTAGTCGCATAGCTTCATAATAATTCTGTAAAGCTTCCGCATAATTTCCTTCGGATTGAGCCGACATCCGTTACGGTCGTCGTTCAATTTTCAGAATCTCCGTTCCAGAACCATACGTGAGATTTGCACCTCATATGGCTCCTCCCTTAGGTGCATAATGAGAATAATACATGGAATCAAAAAAGAGTGCAAAATTCTCGTTATGGATTGAGTGGGGCTAGTGTTTTTACAAGAAATCTCTAGCCAACCTTCCTGCAAAAGATTTTTTTTTAACATCAAATGGGTTGATCCTAAATAAAAAAAAGGTAACTTCAATAATTTCTTTGTCCCCTACGCCCCTTAATTTCCATGAATTGGTCACTTCAACAGTCTTCGATGGTTATACAGGTATCCCAAATATGAACGAGATGGATGTTTGTTGTCCCAACCATTTTAGTTCCGATCTCGATAAGGAAGGCGATAATTTCTAACAAAGTTTTCATGTTGTTGATTTCTAGGTGTAGTGCTTCTTCTCCTATGCCGCCTATTGATTCTAATGGATGAGGGTTGACCCGCGTCGAAATACCTAATTCATAGGTTGACCCTCTGGCTCAATACTAGAATCGACAATTCAAGTATCCGAGGCTGCATTAATCGGAAATACACGACAGAAGGAATTGTTTTTTTTTACAAACCTCACCTTCAAAAAGCGTAGATTTATTTCAATAACTTTTTTTATTTCTATCCCGAACGGTGCGTCTTTCTTCTAAGACTGAAGGCGGTAAATAAAATCGAAATCGAAAAGATACGTAAACTAATGATCAAATCACACCATCTCTGTAATAGGTAAATGCCTCTTTTTCTCCTGAAGTTGTCGGAATTAGTCGTAATAAGATATTGGCTACAATTGAAAAGGTTTTATCAATAAAATTTCCATTTATCCTCGATTTAGTCATAGATAGCAACCCACTCTATAATTCTTTTCATTACCTCTCGTGAGAAAATGATCCCCCACAAACAAAGGAATTGGACACTACGAAATAACATAAAAACAGAATTATTCAAATTTGAAAACTCATTAAATCAAAAATAAAAAAAGTATGATCCTCTCCTCTACTCAAATTCTTTCTTTTCTTTTTGACCGGAATTAAATCAGTTTCAATTCGATTTCATACAAATCTAGTAGTATAAGAATGAAGGGGTCCTAGTCTGATTCCATCTCGAAATTGAAGAATATAAAATTTTCGTGCAGGTTCAAAGAATTCGAGAAGCGAAGTTTTGATTGAATCATGATGAAAAGACGAAAAAGTATCAAATAATCATTTCGTTATATGATGAAAATAGAATAACCATCCCCTTCTTGTTGTGTGTATACCTGGTATACACTATCAATCTGCGGGGTAAAGAAAGGTTTGAGAGATCTCAAATTTTTGAATTCCATTCTTATTCTTATGGAAATGGAATCAGAGTCTAAATAGAATAATTAGGTATCCATTAATCATAGTCTAAAAAAAAAAAATAGATAGACCGATCAGTTAATTCCTTACGATTCATTGATTGGATTGAATTCGTTTCAAAATATCCGAAAAAGATGGGAGCACTAGATAACATAAATAGATATCTAACAAATCGATATCTTTCTTCTTTTTATTTTGAAGAGTTTTTTTTACAAAAAAGATTCTATTTATCTACCAGACTTCGAACAAAGCGTCTTTTTTTGATGAAAAGGTTTTTTGATACTTTTTTTCTAATTGATTGCCCAGCATTTGAGAAGAATGGAGTACAAACGGCTCGCTATTGATTCGGTTGATGGGACATAATCATTACGTAGGAGAGATGGCCGAGTGGTTCAAGGCGTAGCATTGGAACTGCTATGTAGGCTTTTGTTTACCGAGGGTTCGAATCCCTCTCTTTCCGTACCTTCAACTAATTTACCAATCTTACTGAACACAATGTATCAAAGAACAACACATACCCGAATCCAAAAAGGTCGAACTCGAACCCACTTTGATATAGATTTGCTATTCCTATTCCTTGGATAAGTACTTTATCCTGCGTCCTTTTTTAGTTACTTTACTTATGGGAAAAGGGGGGATAATACGGTTGTCCAAACCCCTTCTTATTTTAGTTAGGTTTAGGTTTGACGAGAATAATATTCTACGACTAGCAATTCATTTATTTTCAAACCGATCGATTTACTATCGATTATTTGATTGACTAATCCTTTATATTGGAATGGGTGAAGAGTCAACTGTTTTGGAACTTCCTCATGTAGGGATGAATCAAGATAACTTTGAATCATAGCTCTAGATTTTTGAGCACGGCTCGCCGTAATAATATCTTGTGGTTTGCAGCGATAACTTGGTATATCTACTATACGGTCATTAACTAAAATATGTCTATGATTAACTAATTGGCGGGCTTGGGGAATAGTAGAAGCCATACCCAAGCGGAAAAGGATGTTATCCAAACGCATTTCAAGTAATTGGAGTAAAACCCGCCCTGTTGACCCTTTGGCTTTTGCGGCTATACGAACATATTTTAGTAATTGTCGTTCTGTAAGACCATAATGAAAACGCAATTTTTGTTTTTCTTCTAAACGAATACGATATTGAGATTTTTTCCCAGAGCGCGATTGGTTTCTAAAATCGCTTCCGCCTCTAGGCCTTTTACTAGTTAGCCCTGGTAAATCCCCAAGACGACGTATTTTTTTGAAACGAGGACCCCTATAACGCGACATAAAGACTCCTTTTTTGTTTTGAAAAAACAAACTGAACTGAATAAACTAATAATTTAAACGAGGCGAAATCCAATGAGGTATTGTCCTAAAAAGAATAAGGAAATGGATTGAATTGGATTACTAGAATATTTTGACCATTTTAGATTTATGTATAGAAATGTATAGAAATCATTTTCTTTCTATATTAATTTATATATCAATATCAAAAAAAAAAAGTTCGGTTTGTTCTGCCGAAACCGAACTCTTCCTGTTTTTTTCCTAATTGAAATAGGACATGATAGGTTGACGACCTTTGGAAAACGGGGAAAAAGCCATTTCAATGTTCTTTGATTTCAAAAAGACATTCTCAATCATGTGAAAAATGAAAACAAATAGAAAAAGCCGGCTATCGGAATCGAACCGATGACCATCGCATTACAAATGCGATGCTCTAACCTCTGAGCTAAGCGGGCTCGAATAGAGCCAAAATTGTGCATGCATAGGAATTTATAGTAAACTCCTAGCATTATTAGCTATTCATAATAAATATAGATTTCATAATAAATATAGATTCCTATTTATTGATATTGATAAATATTATCAAATATAACGATTAGTAATCAGATTATTTATTCTAATTATTATACTAATAATAGTGATATAAAATTGATATTCATTTTCTCTTTCTCAATACTTTACCTATTATCTTATTTCTTAATATTAATAGAAATAATAGAAAGAGTAAGATTTTCTTTTTGATTTTTGAATTGAAATTCAAATGACATTAATGAGATTTTTGTTTTACTATTTGACTTTACTAATTAAATTAGTACCTCAAATTCGAATTACTAACTCAAATTAGTAATTCAATTTTCATTTCCTCACTAACATTTTATTCCATATATTTATTACATATATATTCCATTCCATACAAAATTTGATTATAGAATTATTCGAATTCTAGGAATTCTAAAGAATTCAAAATGCTAACTAATTCAAATCTTTCTAATAACTAATTTCAAAATTAATGAAATAATTAGTTATAGCTATATTAAATGATTAATATATATTTTTGATAAATATAAAATGATTGATATTGTATCAAATACTATTTTTTTTTGAGTTATTTTTTTTTCTAGTTTTTTTGGAAGTTAAAGACAAAAAAAGAATCGACCGTTCAAGTATTTCAAATTGCATCAAGAAAATGAGAGTAAGAGAGGCATATATATTATGACATGTATCAATTTCTATTGAATTACATAGACAGAAATGATAGAATGATTTTGAATTGTATCAAATGTGGGTGTGGGTCTTGGGTATCCAATAGAGATGAAACAAGATAGGCAAGAAATTCAAAGAGCAAAACCCGCTTTTATAGTTTGGTTTGGTTTACATAGAAATCGAAATCAAATTTGAATTAATCAGTATTTAATGAAATTCGTATTTAATTCTAATAAATACACCGTGATTTCAGCATAGCATAAAAAAGAGGGGGGATATGGCGAAATTGGTAGACGCTACGGACTTAATTGGATTGAGCCTTGGTATGGAAACATACTAAGTGACAACTTTCAAATTCAGAGAAACCCTGGAATGAAAAATGGGGCAATCCTGAGCCAAATCCTGTTTTACGAAAACCACCCGCGGTTTATAAAGCGAGAATACAAAAAGAATAGGATAGGTGCAGAGACTCAATGGGAGATGTTCTAACGAATGGAGTTGGCTGCGTTGGGTTGGGAAAGGGATCCTTCTATTGAAACTCGAAAAAAGAAAAAGGGGGGAACCCGTATACATAGGTATATGTACTGAATGCTATCCAAACTGATTAATGACGCCGCGAGATCCATATTGATTATATGCAATATGAAAGAATTCTTGTGATGTGAATCGATTGTACTAACTTAACTCGAAGAAAGAATCGAGTATTAATTGATTATATCGTTTAGAAATCATTTACTCCAGGATCTGAGAAATCTTTTGAAAACCGGATTAATCAGATGAGAATAAAGATAGAGTCCCATTCTACATGTCAATAGCGACAACAATGAAATTTAGAGTAAGAGGAAAATCCGTCGACTTTAGAAATCGTGAGGGTTCAAGTCCCTCTATCCCCACCCAAAAAAAACATTTGACTCCTTAATGATTTATCCTATTTTCTTTATTGATTTATTGATATATTTATATCATTATTATATTATTCTTTTTATTTTTTAGTGGTTACAAATTTGTTTTCTTTCTGATTCGTTTTTTTCTTTCACAAAGTAAGTTATGTACCCAAGTGGAGATTTTTTTGTATTAACACAAGTCGGGTTTGGTGTTATATTATATAAGGTACACACAAAGCAACATCAATTCATTTTTGAATTGACATAGAACCAAGTCATATCCTAAAATGAGGGGGGATATATAAGTAAAGTAATAGTCGGGATAGCTCAGCTGGTAGAGCAGAGGACTGAAAATCCTCGTGTCACCAGTTCAAATCTGGTTCCTGGCACATGATTCTTTTGTATTAGTATCTATTCCCCAAATTCATTGATATCTACAACGTAATGGATATGGATCGACATCCAAATTATTTATGTTTATGAATTCATATTCATTAATAGTATAGATCATCATACATACTTATCCATCGAAGTATCTGGAACTCGAACTTTATCCTTTGTATTATATTATATTTCAA